TATATACAAGTATATACAAGATCTAAATAGAACGAAGACGAAACAACTCGATATTTCTATTTTTATTTTTGGATCCAATCCATAATTAATCCTATGGATCCTTAGGATTAGTGGATCATTTTCTATCTCGTAGTTTCAGGCCTTAGATTAAGCTAAGGGAAGGGCTCCCTCTATCCAATCTACTCATCCTGTATATTGTCTTTTTCGTTCCATGTTGCAATATAAACTTATTATTTGATTATACGATACAAGGTTATACGAGAACGAATTCCTTATTTATAAACTATTTTCTATGAGAATTTGTATTTTAATTGAAAAAAAAAATCTTTCTATATAGATAGATATTGAAGTGCTATCTCAGATTCAAAAAAAAAAAAGAGAATCATTTCTTTCAATACTCACTTATTATTAGTTAACAATCCTAATCCTCATATGCTTAATTCTGATAGGAAATAAAATAGTAAAATAATTATTCATCGAATGACTATTCATCTATTGTATTTTCATCAAATAGGGGGCAGGAAGATTATATGGAAAAATGGTGGTTCAATTCGATGTTGTCTAACGAGAAGTTAAAGTTAGAACATAGGTATGGTTTAAGTAAATCAATGGAAAGTCTTGATGCTATTGGCCATACCAGTGGAAGTGATGAACCCCTTCTAAATGATACGGAGAAAAATTGGAGTGATAGTGTTAGTTATAGTTTCAGTAATGTTGATTATTTATTTGGTATCAGGGATATTTGGAGTTTGATCTCTGATGACACTTTTTTAGTTAGGGATAGTAATGGTGACAGTTATTCCGTATATTTTGATATTGAAAATCATAGTTTTGAGATTGACAATGATAGTTCTTTTCTGAGTGAATTAGAGGTTTTTTTTTCTAGTTTTTTGAATAGGGGGTCTAAGAGAAACAATCACTACTATTATCATTACATGTATGATACTCAATCTAGTTGGACTAATCACATTAATAGTTGCATTAATAGTTATCTTCGTTTTGAAGTCAGTATTAATAGTTCCATTTCAGGTGGTACTGACAATTACAGTGACAGTTACATTTATAGTTTCATTTGTACTGAAAATGTAAGTGGTAGTGAAAGTGGAAGTTTTAGTATAAGAACTCGTAATAATGGCAGTGATTTCAATATAAGAGGAAGATCTAATGATTTCGATATAAATAAAAAATACAGACATTTATGGGTTCAATGCGAAAATTGTTATGGATTAAATTATAAAAAACTTCTTAGGTCAAAAATGAATATTTGTGAACAGTGTGGATATCATTTGAAAATGAGTAGTTCAGATAGAATCGAACTTTCGATTGATTCGGGCACTTGGGATCCTATGGATGAAGATATGGTTTCTATGGACCCCATTCAATTTCATTCAGAAGAGGAACCTTATAAAGATCGTATCGATTCTTATCAAAGAAAGACAGGTTTAACTGAAGCTGTTCAAACAGGCATAGGTCAACTAAACGGTATTCCCACAGCAATTGGGGTTATGGATTTTCAGTTCATGGGAGGTAGTATGGGATCTGTAGTAGGTGAGAAAATCACTCGTTTGATTGAGTACGCTACTAATCGATCTCTACCTGTCATTATTGTGTGTGCTTCTGGAGGAGCACGCATGCAAGAAGGAAGTTTGAGCTTGATGCAAATGGCTAAAATATCTTCTGCTTCATATGATTACCAATCCACTAAAAAGTTATTCTATGTACCAGTCCTTACATCTCCTACAACCGGTGGAGTAACAGCCAGTTTTGGTATGTTGGGAGATATCATTATTGCTGAACCTAATGCGTACATTGCATTTGCGGGTAAAAGAGTAATTGAACAAACATTGAATAAGACAGTACCCGATGGTTCACAAGCGGCTGAGTATTTATTCCATAAAGGCTTATTCGACCCAATCGTACCACGTAATCCTTTAAAAGGTGTTCTAAGTGAGTTATTTCAGCTACATGGTTTCTTTCCCTTGAATCAAAATTCAAAAAATTAAAGTATAGCACTAGATTCAGTTATTTTGTTTGTAGTGAACAAGTATTTAGTTCATCATAATAAAAAAAAACTAAGAAAAATGTTCTTTGGTGATATAAGTTACACTTTCTAGTAAGAGTCAGAAGTTTCGGATAAAATTTTTTTCTTCCGGATCCAGATCTATTTTTTATCTTACCCCTATTCATGATTAGGTATTATGAACCTCTATCAACAGGATAAAATAAAAAAGTGAATTTCTCTTTCCGAGGAATTCTAATTTGGGGAAATAAAAAGAATTTTATCTGGCTATCTTACGCATTAATTAAGATAGACAATAATGAAAAAAAAAAAAAAATAAATATCAAATATGGAAATGAAATAAAATAATTTCTACATCTATCGCATTTTTACTATGAATCCCTGTTTGTTGGATCCTATTATTTAGAGTCACGAATTCATAATGAACTTAATTTTCATAAGAAAACTCCTTATTAGATTAGAAAGAAAGATAGAAAGAACATAAGGATGGGAGAAGAGAAGAATAATAAAATTTGTAAAAGAAGATTACCCTATTTATATTCGTGTAGAAAGATGAATAGGTACACTTAATTTAGTTCTACATTTTTGCACTTATTATCTATCCTTTTTTTTATTAAAATTTAATATTTTAATATTATTTTTATATTTCAAATTTCCATTTTAATATAAATATATTATTTATAAATTATATATTTATATATACTTAATTGTTTATATATACTTAGTAGTAAATATTACCTAATATTACTTATAATAGATATACTTATCATATCATAAGATATCTTTCTAATAGATACAAATATATAGATACAAATATTAAATCGAGGCACCCATTCTATGACAGATCTCAACTTACCCTCTATTTTTGTGCCTTTAGTGGGCCTAGTATTTCCGGCAATTGCAATGGCTTCTTTATCTCTTCATGTCCAAAAAAATAAGATTGTCTAGATCCAATGGGACCAAATCCTATCAATTTATTTCAACACTGTATCATAATACAGATATTTTTTTAGTGCAATATGGTACGATATGTGGCTCTTTCCACACACAAATGAAAGAACTGTTATGTATGCGGATACATGCTATCTGCATAAATGCATGTATATATATATATATAGCTGGTTAAAAACGGATCAGTAAATATTTTTAATAGAAAGTCAATGTATCTAACCAATTACTCCACATCAGAATAGTGCTAGTTGATGAAAGTTACTTCGGGATCAAGAAAGGTAAAGTCAAATTTGGGTTATTCTATCAATTCCAATCGAATGCAACTGGATCTAGTATAGTATGAATTGGCGATCAGAACATATATGGATAGAACTTATAAGGGGGTCTCGAAAAACAAGTAATTTTTGCTGGGCCTGTATCCTTTTTTTAGGTTCACTAGGATTCTTAGCGGTTGGAACTTCCAGTTATCTTGGTAGGAATCTGATATCCATATTTCCATCTCAGCAAATTATTTTTTTTCCACAAGGAATCGTGATGTCTTTTTACGGGATCGCAGGTCTGTTCGTTAGCTCCTATTTGTGGTGCACAATTTTGTGGAATGTAGGTAGTGGTTATGACCGATTCGATAGAAAAGAAGGAATTGTGTGCATTTTTCGTTGGGGATTTCCTGGAATAAATCGTCGCATCTTCCTTCGCTTCCTTATGAGAGATATCCAATCAATCAGAATTGAGGTTAAAGAGGGTCTTTATCCTCGTCGTGTCCTTTATATGGAAATCAGAGGTCAAGGGGCCATTCCCTTGACTCGTACTGATGAGAATTTTACTCCACGAGAAATTGAACAAAAAGCTGCCGAATTGGCCTATTTCTTGGGCGTACCAATTGAAGTATTTTGAAATGAATTGAACACAATAAAGAATAAATGTTTTCTCGGCATGGGGGAAGGAACTTGCTAATTCCCTTTTTAATATAATTGAAGTCTTTTTGGAATGTTCATTTGAACAAAACATGTTAGATTATTCTATTTCCTCCTTCCTTTGTCGTGGCGACTCCCATAGAATAAACCAAAAAGGAGGGCGTATATGGAATAACTATAATAAACTATACTATAATAAAGAAGAAAATTAAGAAAAGAATAAATTTTGGTATACCATTTGTATACCAAAAGTATTTCATATGCGTATGGATACCAACTCAATTCTTTTCTACTAGAAAATTTATACTAGAAAAAAGGCTAATCTAAGGCTAATATAATAAGTAGGGATTCATCAAATATATCCGAACATTTATTTCGTAATACGGAATTCATCTCATCTTTTTAGGCCCAAAATTTTGATGATACCTTTTTTCCTTGGTTGTGGCTAGGCGGTGAAACATTTCGAAATAATTAACTGAGGGGGGTTTTCGTTTCTAAATCCGATTCGTTATTTTAAGTGGGTTTTCGAGTATTCATAGAAAGGAACAAATGAAGATGAAATTGCTTCGAATTTGCCCATTCAAATTTGCCCAATTGAGATATCTAGGAATAATATTGATTTTTAATTTTTATCCGAAAAGGGCAAACCCTTATCCCATTTCTATATTCCTTCTAGATCCAAGAACTAAACTCAATTTTGACACAAAAATTGGAATGAATAGACCCATAGGTTCAATACCTTGTTATAGAACTCGTGCTTCAGAGAAATATCATATAGAGTCAACGAATGAAGCAGGTTCATTAACGATTCAATTCACAGATAAAAAATGAAAAAAAAGAAAGCATTGCCCTCTTTCCCATATCTTGTATCTATAGTATTTTTGCCCTGGTGGGTTTCTCTTTCATTTAATAAATGTCTGGAACTTTGGGTTACAAATTGGTGGAATACCGGGCAATCCAAAACTCTCTTGAATATCATTCAAGAGAAAAACGTTCTAGAAAGATTCATAGAATTAGAAGAACTCTTTCTGTTGGACGAAATGATAAAGGAGTACCCGGAGACACATATACAAAAACTTCGTATAGGAATACACAAGGAAACGATACAATTGGTCAAAACACACAATGAATATCATCTCCATATCATTTTGCATTTCTCGACAAATATAATCTCTTTCGCTATTCTAAGTGGTTATTTTATTTTGGGTAATGAGGAACTTGTCATTCTTAATTCTTGGGTTCAGGAATTCCTCTATAACTTAAGTGACACAATAAAAGCTTTTTCGATTCTTTTAGTTACTGATTTATGGATTGGATTTCACTCGACTCATGGTTGGGAACTAATAATTGGTTCGTTCTACAATGATTTTGGATTGGCTCATAACGATCAAATTATATCTGGTCTTGTTTCCACCTTTCCAGTTATTCTAGATACAATTGTGAAATATTGGATTTTCCATTATTTAAATCGTGTATCTCCTTCGCTTGTAGTCATTTATCATTCAATGAATGAATGAAGAACTCATTTGATCTCCTGATATCAATCAAATAAATCAGAATCCTTCTTCCTTTATAAAGAAACCATTTTGAATCTTACTTAATTCTTTATATTTTATTTCTACCAGTTCAAGGTATTCGTCCTATATTACAGTACAACTATTCCAGTACAATGACAGACTCGTGCATAGGGAACTTTACTAGTTCTCTATCTAATTTATTGTAGAAATTCCGAGATCCATGATTGGACATGCAAAATAGAAATACTTTTTCTTGGGTAAAGGAACAGATGACTCGATCCATTTCTGTATCGATCATGATATATGTAATAACTCGAGCATCCATTTCAAATGCATATCCCATTTTTGCGCAGCAGGGTTATGAAAACCCACGAGAAGCAACTGGACGAATTGTATGTGCTAATTGCCATTTAGCTAATAAGCCCGTGGATATTGAAGTTCCGCAAGCTGTGCTTCCTGATACTGTATTTGAAGCAGTTGTTCAAATTCCTTATGATATGCAACTGAAACAAGTTCTTGCTAATGGTAAAAAAGGGGGTTTGAATGTGGGTGCTGTTCTTATTTTACCCGAGGGATTCGAATTAGCCCCCCCCGATCGTATTTCTCCTGAGTTGAAAGAAAAGATAGGAAATCTGTCTTTTCAGAGTTATCGTCCCAATAAAAAAAATATTCTTGTGATAGGTCCTGTTCCGGGTCAGAAATATAGTGAAATCGTCTTTCCCATTCTTTCCCCCGACCCTGCTACAAAGAAAGACGTTCACTTCTTAAAATATCCCATATATGTGGGTGGGAACAGAGGAAGGGGTCAGATTTATCCTGATGGTAGCAAGAGTAACAATACAGTCTATAATGCTACATCAGCAGGTATAGTAAGCAAAATAGTACGTAAAGAAAAGGGAGGATATGAAATAACCATAGTTGATGCATCGGATGGACGTCAAGCGGTTGATATTATACCTCCAGGACCAGAACTTCTTGTTTCAGAGGGTGAATCCATTAAGCTTGATCAACCATTAACAAGCAATCCCAATGTAGGAGGGTTTGGTCAGGGAGATGCAGAAATAGTGCTTCAAGATCCATTACGCGTCCAAGGCCTTTTGTTCTTCTTCGCATCTGTTATTTTGGCACAAGTTTTTTTGGTTCTTAAAAAGAAACAGTTTGAAAAAGTTCAATTGTACGAAATGAATTTTTAGGTCCAGAGATTCCTTAACATTTGGTAAAAAGTGCCGATTTTTTGTCCATCGATACAATTATGTATGATCAAAAAATTCTGTAAATCCTTTTGCTTGCTTTGTTTATACTCTTTTTGTTTTGCAGGACGCCTGGAATTCATTACTTGTATTCCATTTTAGTAATAAACAATAGGCATACAAACAAATACAAAAGAAGAGAATACAGGGCAAGGATGGTAAAAATGAAAGGAACAAATACTTTTAGGAAGGATTACTAGTCTTCCTAATCTTCTATTCGACGCAAGACGACACAAGAAAAAGGAATTTTCACCCGTTTTCTTGTGTCGTCTTGTATCAAAATAATAATTATTTTTTTTCCTGTTCATCAAAGATTACTATTCCTTTCCTTCTTTTCCGGGTCTATCGGAACTCCTTTGTTTAGATTCATAAGAAGTAGTGGACAAACAAAGGAAAAAAAGGATTATGGGTGAATAAGTTATTGAGAAAATAGAATTTATTCACTTATTCAATATCTTCACTTATTCAATAATCTTCACTTATTCAATATAAGTTAAACTTCTAACTTAGAGAAATTATTCAAACAAAAAAGACTGTTCCGGTTGAAAGGCGGATTTTTTTTTTACGAATATCCAAATCTTTATTTATTATATGATCAGATATATGATCAGAGTTTTTATTTTATTTTTAGAGTAATTTTGATTAAGGTTCTATTAGTTTAGTCTAGAAATGATTTGCAGGATGTCTCATCCCTAGAAATCAATATAATTATTATATTGGATTATAGATAAAATCGATTGATTCGTTCTTTCTTCTTGCTTACAGTTAATATTTTGGGGGAAGGGCAGGGACTATGAATCAACCGCTAGATTCAATTGTTCACAAACATCATTAAGAAACAAAAGAAT